ATCTTATGAAGAGAGTTCTCTTCTTTCATTCATTATTGGACGTAGTGAAGCTCGACTGAAAAGGAGAGGGTGCAAAGGGGAAAGGGGTACCAGCTCTACTGATAGCTTACTGGTCTGAGTCTGGGGCTACGCTTTCTTACTTTAGGGCGAGTGTCTCATTTCTCACTCCTCTCTTCGGTCCAAAGAACTTCTTTGTCTACTGAAAACATTTCCTATACCTAATGGTCGAGCATCTTCGTGACGCGCAGCCCTCTTTTCAGTCCTCCCTGCAACCTTTTTGATGGGGAATTAGCCAACTTTTCACTAGAGCTACTGTTGGTTCAGTCTTCGCTCGATAAAAGCGATAGGACCTTTTCGAAATGCTGAAAGTTCACTTCACCCAACTCGAGCTCTTTCTTCCCTGTGGAAGGATCGCTCAGAACAACCGGCTTCTTCGCGCATCTCTAGCCAAAGACCGGCATTCAGGACTTGAAACCTTCACTTCAGCGGTTGCGTGCCTTTCTTTCCTTCGCCTTCGATTGGCTTTGTGTCATGTGTCAAGCCGACTTTCTTATTATCCTAGCTTAGCTGGAAAGATCATTCTCTATCTCGTTCCATGGATGGGCAAGAAATGCTCGGAAGTTCTCATCTTGATTCTATATAGAACTATCTAGAATGACGGAATCATTTCACTGAGAATTATCGTATAGAACGAAGTTCTCTTTTTATGAACTTTTGAAAGACAGGAAATCCCCAGTCTTCCCTTTTTCCTTCCGGCCCACCAGGAGCTTAGCGAGGAGATTGGTCTAACATGGCTAGTTGCTTGTACTTGAATCGAGATTCAGTTTTTTGAAAAAAAGAGAAGATCTAAAGTTCGGTGTTGATACTTTGAAAGAAAGAGTCCCAGATTGGTTAGCTGCTTTAGAACCTCAGCTTTGAGGAACTCCAGTCGTGTGATTTCCCCTATCTGGATCTCTTTTTGATTTTGAAAGGTTACTTCAAGCCTCCTCTCCTTATTCGAGAAGAAATTGACAAATTCGAGGGATGCGCTCAATCAGAGATTCCTTTCTCTGGTAAGAGACCTAAAGTTTAGCAACCAGCAGGTAGGTAGATAGTGAAGTTTCTGGAGGTAGTGAATCTACTTCGTCCACATTGAGCTCCCCTCCGAGCCCATCTTCCAGTTGGAAAGAGTGAGAGTGCGTGGGATCGTGTGATCTATTCTCATAACTACAATCTCCGACTGGTCAGCAGGAAGGTGTAACCGCGACGTCTTCCTAAAAGCATAAAGTGAGAGGCATAAGCTTTCCCTTTCGGAGAGCTTTATAGCATTTCTTTTATCGAGTAAGGAGAGGTGGGAAGAGTAGTTGAGCTTGAAGACTAAGAATGAGATCCAAGGGTGAAGAAAAGGAATGCTACAGAGACCCGAGGGAACCTATCCTATCAACTTCGAATTCTATGATTCCCAGTTCGTCTGTCAGCTTTTCTCGTTCTGAACTCCACTTTTTGGATTTGAGGAAGGGCTGAAGGTAACTTAAAATCCTTTTCCGACTATTCTTCTTGGTTGTGATCGACCCCGCGATGAGTCTTTACTTATTCGAAAATGCGCTATATCCAATTCTTTTATATACCCACATGGGATCCTCCCTGAAACTCTTGCCTACCATAGTGGCTTAGACGACGCCACACTTTCTTAATAAGCTTTCTAGCTGCCAGCCATATTGGGAACCCTGAAGTTACCTAACTCTCCCAAGGCCAAGAAGAGAAGTGCTTACCCACTGGAAGACAAGAAGAGCTAGCATCTCTCTTTCCTAAGGCATAAGGCAAAAGAGCTGCATCCAGGCCGGTGGACTCAACACTTTGCTTAAGAAGATGCTCTTTACAAAGCTAAGTACTCTTCACCAAGGTACCCTCACTCGAGTACGCAAACTCACTGGCTTCGGTCTCTTGATCAACCCTTTCATCAAGTGATGTTCCAGCCTCTTTTCATGTACACTGGCTAACAACATTGGACGATTGGTTTTTCGAGAACGAGAATCGGTTGAATTGAGAAAGGCTTTTCTACTACAGCTTTTAAGCTTCGGTTTAGCAGTCCGCGTTAGCAAGCAGTCCAACTATGGCTATGGGAGGATCCCTTATGCTACTGTTTTCGGTAGTACGCCTAGAAGAACCAATATGTTTTTCCTAAGTCCCTAAGCTAAGAGTGAAAAGGTACTGGTACAAACATCTTAGCCTCTCAAAAGAGATGTGCGAACGCTAGTCCTGACTTGAGTAGTCATCAATAGAAAGAGCTAGGCGGTACAACAAAAACATAAAGGAATGCTTAGATTCACTCTGGTATACGCTCCAAAGCCAAGCTTTACGAAAGAAAGAGTCCAGGGATCGGAAGGAAATTTTTATGCCTCACACAGGCAACTTCGCTAGGCTCAGCAGATAAGACGGGATTGAACTAAGAGAACGGCTAGTCCTATCATCAAGAAAGTCGGCTCCATCAATGAATTACTTTCCCCTAACATTGCTATTCTTAAATACCTCAAAGAGCATCCTTTAAAGCGGGGTCCGCCTCAGGGCGATAAGAATCCTTATTATATAAAGCATAAAGAGCCACTCATTCAAATTGAAGGGATCGGTGTAGAACTCAACCTCTAGCCTCGTGCGTATGCGTATAAAATAAGGAAACGAAACTCAGCAACTACTTTTAAGAATTAGCTGCGGATGCAGGTGCGTATGAATAGTGAAAGAGTAAGGAAGTTAGACGGGAGAAGGCTCCTTGGTATGAAAGCTGGTAGTGAATTTCACTCTGTACCGAGACGGTATACCCAAGTGGATCTATATGTGTACCAACCATCCATCTGAAAATGGAAATTCGAGACTGTCTGAGCTGTCTGATCGAGAATAGGATTTTAAGTTACCTTCGTGCTTAAGGGCGGGAAACAAGGGCTTTCTCTTTCTCTTTCCCTCCTTCTCTCACCCGGAGAACATAGGCTATTCTCTTAATAGAACCTATCAATGCGCTATTCTTCGGACAAGAACTCGGTTCAACAGCCAATGCCTTATTCCTCTTCCCCCATGGGAAGAGAGCTTCAAACAGCAGGATAGGGTGTCTGGTGCAAGTGGACAATTCAATCAATCTGACATTCAATCTTCTTAACCTAAAAAGCCAACTCGAGGGGCGTAGCGGTAGTGACGATTGCCGAATTCCCTTCTTCGGGTGGCAAGCCAGGAGCATACTTTCCCTAAATCAAATGGAGAAGGTAACTTAAACTCCTGGTGAATCTGAAGCCTGTTGTCGCTTTGAAGACGTGCGTTCTTCTTTTTTTTTCTTTTCACGCAAGCTGATGAGCTGCACCAATGGGACTTTATAGCTAACTGAAGGGAAGTAAACCGAAGGACAATTTGAGCTTTTCTTTACATACAAGCTCTTTCGTCGAGATTTGATTGATGAACCTACCCGTGGTAAGCACCTACCTTAGTATCAGTAAAACGAAGAAATCCATTCATCAATGGCGCAGCAGAGGGCATAGGTTAAGATCTTACCAGGTACAGCACAGCAGGGTCAGGGTCGGGAAGACATAAGGAAGAAAGCAGATTGAACAGGTAGACGGACTGGTATTGGTGGAGGCTATAAGCCTATTCTATTAAAGTAGAGTCCCAAGGCAACTCTACAAAAAGGTGGGAAGCTGGACATTCGAGCATTCGAGACGGAGACTCAGTCCACTTCCACTCTGCAAAAGAAGAAGAACCAATCTCAGTTGCAACCGCAAACAAAGAAGTTACCGGTCAAAGGAGTGTCATCGTAAGGGTGGATGGTGATCCAGTCCCAAAAGAAAGGCCTGGCCTGTTTGTTAGGGAAAGAGTAAGGGAGCTAGGTTCCTTAGTGAAGTAAACCGAAGTATCTAAAGGGCTGCCTCTACCTTGAAGACAGATTGAAGCTCTATCTTTCAAACTTTCAAAGTCTCAACCGCCTTTAGCTTTAAACCAGGGCTTTTTCGTACTACCAGGGTGGGAATGAGAAGCTGTTCCCCCGTCTGATAACTCTGCTATTTAGAAAAGGGAGGGAGGAAGAAGGAGTTTAGCCCGGTGAAGCTCTTCTTCTGAAGACCGGTTTTAGTGGGCAGATTTTTCTCCTACTCGAGTGAAGGGTGGTACTGTCTTCTAATTCATAGCGATTCTTTCCTCCAAACTATCCCGCTAGTCAGTGGATTGGAGACCAGTCTTCGGACAAGCAAGAGAGGAGAAGGGCACTCACTCTATCCATCCCATCGATCCATCCAGTGGAAATACGAAGATTCTCCTATCACAAAGCTTCTGGGGGAGAATAGAGTCAAGCTAGCTACCGTCTAGCCTCCTGAACTCTTTCGCGTTAAGCGTACATCTTTAGACTAAAAAGGACAGTTCCGCTTCTCTTTCGCCGTTAGAACACTCGCTGATAGAACACATCATGGGAAGAAAAGAAGGTTCTGGTCATACTTGCTCGCAACAGGTGCTTCTTTCTTTCCCGCTACCGAGGAGCTTACCTTATGCTTTTGCCCTACCTCCTTTTTTTCCTTTTATCTAAGTACTGGTTCAGGAGCGGAAAAGGCAATAAGCCTATCTCTTGCCGAAGTTTATGGTTCAAAAGAAAGGGATGAAGCCAGGCAGCCAGTCTCCCATTGTTAAAGCTGAATCATCATTTAGATTTAGGTTTTTATTCAAGGTAACTTAAAATCCTCTCTTTATAGAGGCTCGATAAGCCTTCGTGCTCTAAAAGAAAATCAAAGAATTTTCTTAATGTAGTGCGGTTGATATGGCTATTCCAGAAAGACTTGTTCAAGTCGGGAGAGGAGAATAGTACAGCCTCGAGGCGAACAGCTCCTTTCTAAGGGAAGAACACCTAGCCCAGTAGACGCAAGGAATGAATTCAGCAAATAGAAAATGGATTCGATACAATTATTTTGACTACTTCTTTAAAAAAGAGTTGTCATATCTCGGTAATGGGGTCTGTTGATTCGGAATCACGCTCTGTAGGATTTGAACCTACGACA